GATTCATGGGGATACAAAAAAGTGTTCTTAATACCAAAATGTGTAATAGTAATAAAGGGCCGCCTCATCTTTCTTACATTAATATCAATTGGATACGTCTTCTTCAACAAAAAAGAAATCCTTTCATTATTATTATTCATTGTTAATAAAGATAATAAACTAAATCTTTTTTGAATTCCTTTTTTCCCTTCTATATCCTTATCCTTACCCCATAGAGATATTGAATAAAACGAGTTGTTTGTTTTGCCGCTGTAATTTTGAAAATGAACATTTAAATATCCTTCAAAAGTAAGTAAATAGATCCGAAACATATAAAAAGCAGTTAATCCTGCTGTGAAAAAAGCTATTATTGCAAAAATCGGTGAATACAACCAACTATCATTAAGAATTTCATCTTTAGACCAAAAACAGGCAAGAGGTGGAATACCACAAAGGGAAAGTATACCTAAAAAAAAAGCAGTTTTTGTAATCGGCACATGTTTTGTTAAACCACCCATAAGAACCATATTCTGACTTTTATCTGGAGAATACCCAACAATTGCTTCCATTGAATGAATGATTGATCCAGACCCTAAAAACAACAATGCTTTCGAATAAGCATGAGTAATCAAATGAAATAAAGCAGCTCGATAAGACCCAATACCGAGAGCTAACATCATATAACCCAATTGAGACATTGTAGAATAGGCTAAACTTCTCTTAATATCTTTTTGAGCAAGAGCTAAAGTAGCTCCTAATAGTAATGTTATTATACCTATCAAAGCTATTATATTCATTATGTAAGGTATAACTCTAAAAAGAGGAAGAAGCCGAGCTACAAGAAAAATTCCTGCGGCTACCATAGTAGCAGCATGTATAAGAGCTGAAATAGGAGTGGGTCCTTCCATAGCATCAGGTAACCATACCTGAAGGGGAAATTGAGCGGATTTAGCAATTGCACCAGAAAATAATAAGAGGGCACACAAAGTAACAAATAAAAAATTAACTTCATTATTATAAATCAAGTTATTGAATATCTCAAACAAATCCTGAAATTCGAAACTGCCTGTTATCCAATAAAGACCTAAAATTCCTAATAATAAACCAAAATCCCCTACACGATTAGTTACAAACGCTTTTTGACAAGCATTCGCTGCAATCGGTCGTGTAAACCAAAAACCTATTAATAGATAAGAACAGACTCCAACTAATTCCCAAAAAATATAAATTTGTATCAAATTAGAACTAGTCACTAATCCCAGCATTGAAGTATTGAAAAAACTCATATAAGCAAAAAATCTCAAATATCCTTGATCATGAGACATATAATTGTCACTATAAATAAGAACCAAAATTCCAACAGTAGTAATTAAGATTGACATAATAGAAGTAAGTGGATCGATCAAGTAGGTGAACTCTAAAGAAAAGTCATTATTGATGGTCCAAGACCATACATATTGATGGATATAACTGTTATTTATTTGCTGAATAGGCAGATTGGCTGAAAAAATCATAACTATACTTAACAATAAAACACTAGGAAAAGCCCACATGCGGCGAAGATTTTTTGTTGCCTTCGGGAAAAGGAGAAGTCCCACTCCTATTAACATAGGAATTATAACTGGAATGAAAGGTATGATCCATGAATATTGATATGTATATTCCATAAAAATAAATAAATAAAAATCTTTTATTCTTAATTAACTGTTTCTGATTCACCAGCTCTTTTTTTTTTTTGAAAGGAATCAGTTAATAAAAAAATTAAGATATATAAAACTAAAATAAGATTTTATATTCTTAATTATTATAAATCTTTTCCAAATACTTCAAACAAAACAAGATATTTCAAATCAAGAAGTTTGAATTGGTCAAATGAGATGACCAAGCTACTATTGAAAAATAAATACTTACTCTTTTTTTTAAGTAAGATTTTATGAAGCTACAAAAAATAAAAATTTCAATTATTATTACAATTTACATAATACAATATTTTAACAATATTTTAATCTCGGGAGAGAGTAAGGACAAATAATTACACCAAAAAGAGTATTTTATTTTGATATGATTCATAAAAGACAGACACAGTCCATACATAACTTAACTCAAGGAAATAAGAACTATTTTTTTTAGTTCGTTTATTCAGAATCATTAACCAATGCAGTTTTGAATTGATTGAAGGAATTACTAAAAAAAAATGACTTTTCTTTAGAAAAAAATGATGTATACTTTAACACATTAACTGCAAGTCTCATTTGAATTTGAAAATCTTAATTAGGTGCACTCTTTTTTCAAGTTTGGCTAATTAAGCAATTAAAAAAAAAAATAAAGGGAATTAAGGATTGGTTTCTTAAACTTTTTGATGTATTTTATTACATGTATAAATATAGCACGATGAAAATAAACAATAAACAATATAAAGGAACAACCACTTTGGTTTATATTTTTTCTTTTTTTATGACGAGAGTCTAATTTAGACTATAAATAGATAATTAGATAGTAAGTAAAGAACAATTGGTTTTGAACAATAGATGTCTTTCACATCCAACTAGAGAAATGAATACTCTATCATAATTTTTTAATGGCAGTTCCAAAAAAACGCACTTCTATATCAAAAAAACGAATTCGTAAAAATATTTGGAAAATGGAGGGGTATTGGGTAGCATTGAAAGCTTTTTCGTTAGCGAAATCTCTTTCTACAGGGAATTCAAAAAGTTTTTTGTACAATAAGAAATAAATAAATAATTAATGGAATAATCTGAATCTATCTCTGACTCTAAAAAAAGTCTAGTTTCATTTTTAATTTCGTTTCTAATTTTTTAATTTATATATTATATATAATAATTATACTTAAAAACTAAAAAAACGAAAAAAGAAAAAAAAAGTAATGATTCCCATTCCTTAATGTTTTGAATGGATAAATATTAAATTGAATTCATTTTGTCATTATGTATTATGTTATGTAACATAATTCTTATTTTGTATACTTAATACTTAATTTTTTAAAATGATATTCTTTTTTGTTTGACAAAAAAAAGAATAAATACAAGATATAAAGTTTCAACTGTCTTTTTAGTAAAGTTTTGTCTTTTTTATATTTATTTATTATATTTATATAATATATATTTATATAATATATACTATTTTTTATAGAACAACAAATATAAGATCTTTAATCCAAATTCAAATTAATGAGTTGTTGAAACTCATTTTTTTTTAGTTTCAAACTTGTTTTGTAATTTTCTGAACAATCATTTTAAACAATAATTATCAATATATATACTCCTTATCCTTATATATACCTTATATACCTCGTATAAAATATCCATTGATAAAAGCTTCTTGTCCCATTTAGGTGGATATTTTATACGAGAAATGTATCAATTTTGGTCATCAAAAAAAATGGATCCTATAGTTGCTTGGGCTGGGGAAGATAGATCAATATATGTATTAAGTATTAATTTTTAACGGGTTATTCTAATTTGAAGTAGGGTCCAATTACGATAGAAATCAAAACTCTTTTTTTATATGATACGCCCAATACCTAACCCAAACCCAATTTAATTAATTTATTAATGTTAAGTTAAATAAACTTAACACTCTAAATATTAAATCAAACAAATAATAAAAAATCATGAATTTAAATGTTTCCTATAAAACTAAAAAATATTGAATGATTGAGTACTTTAACCTAGACGATTAAATAAGAATAGGTTATTATGATTTCGAACAAGCCGCTATGGTGAAATCGGTAGACACGCTGCTCTTAGGAAGCAGTGCTAGAGCATCTCGGTTCGAGTCCGAGTGGCGGCATGGCATCTTATAAAAGAGTAAGTCCTATAATAAATTCAATTCCCGATTTCCATTCCTATAATTTCGAGAATCCCCCCCCCTTTTTTTTATTTATTTAAAATTTTTTTTATGATATTTTCAAGTTTAGAGCATATATTAACTCATATATCCTTTTCGGTTGTTTCAATTGTAATTTCAATTCGTTTGATAATCTTATTAATTAATGAAAGCGCAGGACTATATGATTCATCAGAAAAGGGCATAAAAACTACTTTTGTCTGTATAACGGGATTATTAGTTACTCGTTGGATTTATTCGAGACATTTACCCTTAAGTGATTTATACGAATCATTAATTTTTCTTTCGTGGAGTTTGTCCATTATTTGTATGGTTCCGTATTTAAAAAAGAATATAAACCATTTAAGCGCAATAACCGCGCCAAGTATTATTTTTACCCAAGGCTTTGCTACTTCTGGTTTTTTAACTGAAACACATCAATCCGTAATATTAGTACCCGCTCTACAATCTCATTGGTTAATGATGCACGTAAGTATGATGGTATTGGGTTATGCAGCTCTTTTATGTGGATCATTATTATCAGTAGCTCTTATAGTCATTACATTTCGAAAAGTCATAAGGGCTTTTGAGAAAAAGAATAATGATTCATTTTCATTTGATGCTATCCAATACATGAATGAAAGAAACAACGTTTTATGGAACATTTCTTTGATCTCTTCTAGGAATTATTATAGATCTCAATTGATTCAACAATTGGATCATTGGAGTTATCGTATTATTGGTATAGGGTTTATCTTTTTAACCATAGGTATTCTTTCGGGAGCAGTATGGGCAAATGAGGCATGGGGCTCATATTGGAATTGGGATCCGAAGGAAACTTGGGCATTTATTACTTGGACCATATTCGCGATTTATTTACATATTCGAACAAATAAAAATTTTGAAGGTGTAAATTCCGCAATTGTAGCCTCGATGGGATTTCTTATAATTTGGATATGCTATTTTGGGGTCAATCTATTAGGAATAGGGCTGCATAGTTATGGTTCATTTACACTAACGTCTAACTGAAGAAAGGACCTAACGAACACAAGCAAACATGGGACAGCATATATATAAGAAAACATTGTGTAAGCCTTCGAGAACCTTTTGAATCAAAGTAGTGATTCAAAAGGTTCTTACAAAGGCCAAACAAATCTGGTTAAAAGTCTAATTCATTTTTTTATTTTTAACTTAAGTTAAAGTTAAACTTAAGAGAAGAAAATTATTATTTTATTGTTTTTTTTAATTGTACAACGAATTTTTTAAAACATCCTAATATTATTTATTATTATAGATTATTATAGTATATTATTAGTATAGGATTGCTGTTTGATTTTTTATTTTATTCATGAAAATTATCTATAAAAATAGATAGATATAATATCTTCGACCTTGTCAACTGATAGTGAGAAAACGAAATCCGGATAAATACCAATACCTATTACAGGTAAAAGGATAGAGATCGAAACAAATAACTCTCGCGGTCCAGAATCAAAAAAAGAAGAGTTTGGAGCATTAAAAAACTTGTATCCATAGAACATTTGGCGTAACATAGATAATGAATAAATAGGAGTTAATATCATTCCAATTGCCATTACAAATGTAATTAGTATTTTTGTTATTAAAAAAAATTTTTGGCTGGTAATTAGTCCCAAAAATACTATTAATTCTGCAACAAAACCACTCATCCCCGGTAATGCAAGGGAAGCCATCGATAAGATACTGAAAGTCGTGAATATTTTTGGAACCGGGATCGCCATTCCGCCCATTTCGTCGAGATAAACAAGACGTATTCTATCAAAACTCGTTCCCGCCAAGAAAAAAAGTGCAGCGCCAATAAAGCCATGAGAGATTATTTGTAAAATGGCTCCATTGAGGCCCATATCACTTATAGAGCCAATTCCTATAATTATGAAACCCATATGAGATATGGAGGAATAGGCTATTCTTTTTTTTAAATTACGTTGACCGGGAGATGCTGAAGCTGCATAGATTATTTGAATTGTGCCTACTATAATCAACCAGGGAGCAAATAGAGAATGAGCGCGGGGCAATAATTCCATATTAATCCGAACCAATCCATACGCTCCCATTTTTAATAAAATTCCGGCTAGAAGCATACAAGTACTGTAATGTGCCTCTCCATGGGTGTCTGGTAACCATGTATGTAAAGGTATAATTGGTGATTTGACAGCAAAAGCAATAAGAAATCCAATATAGAATATTATTTCCAGTGCTACTGGATAAGATTGATTAGCTGATGTTTCAAAATTTAATGTTGGTTCATTGGAACCATATAAACCGATACCCAGAACTCCTATTAATAAAAAAACGGAACTTCCCGCAGTGTACAAAATAAACTTTGTGGCTGAATACAAACGTTTCTTTCCCCCCCACACGGATAGAAGTAGATAAACGGGAATTAATTCTAACTCCCACATGATGAAAAAGAGTAAAAGGTCTCGAGAAGAAAATGATCCTATTTGGCCGCTATACATTGCTAACATCAGGAAATGGAATAATCGGGAATCTCGAGTAACCGGCCGAGCCGCTAAAGTAGCTAAAGTGGTGATAAATCCTGTCAGCAAAATAGGTCCTATAGAAAGTCCATCTATTCCCAATCTCCAGTAAAAATCAAAAAGATTGATCCATTTATAATCCTCCGTCAGTTGCATTAATCGATCGTCCAATTGGAAATGATAATAGAAGGCATAAGTTATTAGAAGGAGTTCCAGAGCGCATATAAATATAGTATATCCTCTTATTACCTTATTTCCTCTATGAGGGAGAAAGAAAATTAAAGAACCCGCGAATATTGGCAAAACTACCAATATTGTTAACCAAGGAAAATAATTCGTAGTAAAAACAAGATACACTTGGACCAGAAAAATCCGTGCCCGAAAAAAGATATTCTATTTTTTTATTTTATTTTTTCGAGCAGGGGGATTTTTGTCGGTAAAAAAAATGAATGTATTCAGGTGGGATTTGTGAAAGGAATCAATAAGCTAGGCCCATGCTTCGAGTTGTTTCATGCCATAAATAAACTCGAACACTCAAGTAATCCGTTGGACAGGCGGATTCACATCTCTTACAACCAACACAGTCTTCTGTTCTTGGAGCAGAAGCAATTTGTTTAGCTTTACATCCGTCCCAAGGTATCATTTCTAATACATCTGTGGGGCAGGCTCGTACACATTGAGTACACCCTATACACGTATCATAAATCTTTACTGAATGTGACATTGGATATATAAATTTTTGAACATCATAAGTTTTCGATCTAGTAAACTTGTAAATGAATTATACATATATTTAGTATTTAGACACCAGATGAATCAATGATTTACCAGAATTTTTATAATTAATCTGCTCCCGGATCGGCTCATGCGAGAGGTCCAAGATCCTTTGATTTATTGCATTTTTAGTAAACACGATCAATACGTTATGTACCATCCATGTTAATTCGACTATATAAATATTATAATTTATATGATTAATACTGCTTATTAATACATAATACAATACTACTTATTCAACAAATTTGATTGATTGATACGAGTTGATTTTCTGTTACGATAAATTGCGGAAACAATAGCTGGCCCAATAGCTGCTTCAGCGGCTGCAATAGCTATAACAAAAATTGAAAAAATATTTCCTTTTAATTGGCGACTATCA